GACCTCATTGGTGATCTTACGGGGGGAACGAAATCAAAAAGAATATATAGACTTGTAGAGACCCTCTATGTAGTTGTCTATCTGAGGCGATCGATCTACATCTTTCCTCATAGCCCTGGGGCTGTGTCTCGATCTCCTACGTGCGAAATCTGAGGGACTAGTTCCTATGGAGATTCCCCTTGGTCTAATTCCACGCCTTATGACGAAAGGAGAGTCGGCGTGGCGTAAAGTGAAGATTGAGGGAAATAGAGAAAAATTCCCTTCTGGGGTCTTCCGAAGGTGTAACCTAGGCAACGAAAGAAAAAGGGGCCCGATACTTCAACTAGAGGAGCGACCAGTTGGTTCACCAAACCCCGACCCAGCGTCACACGTTCTCCAGGTCCGAAGGGATCCAGTGCCCAACTACCGACTCCTTCCGGAATTGCGTTATCGGAGCCGAGCCAGGAATGGCCGTTAGTGGACACCCACCACTTTTCACCGGTTAGAGAGGCCCTCTTTAATACATTAAGAAAAGATGTTCACAGGGGCCAGAAAGACTCGGTCATAGGAACTTAGACCGCCTACGCGCTGGTAAACGAAAACCACCTCGACCGGATCAGAGTAAACAACAATGTCGAATCGCCCCTTGCCTTGAAAGAATTCACAGGCGGCCACCAGCTTTCCCAAAATCAATAAGGGGAGATCTGCTGCTTACTGCTCACGGAAACATCCGACCTATACTATAGTAAAGTCGTCCGCGTATCTTTCTGATCTCTCTTCCTTCTATTTATCAGATTTTTGGCCGCTCATTGGCCCGGTTTTTGTTTGTTTGCGCTAAGATACTTTTGTTTTTGTTTTGTTATCTCCCCTGGGCCCCCTAACAGGTTAGCGACAGCATTCTCGAGGGCCATAAATCATCGCATCTATCTACGGTAGGTAGGTCAAGTTTATAGGTCGAGCACTTTCATACATATAGTAGTAAATCATGAGATCAATTCTTTCAAAGCTCGGGATTTCAGTCAGTGATAGACAGCTTGGCTAGCTATCCTCTCAAAAAAAAAGGTCATTCAATCTCAGTAGTGGCAGGAAGAACACAGCTCCCAGGCGTACTGATAAGGCTTAACCGGAATAGAAGAAGGTTGGATGGGAGTGCGCTTCTTCAATCTAGGAGGTATCCTTATATCTGACTCTTCTTCCACGATAAAAGAGAGGGGAACTCAGACTTCTCGACTACCGGAGGATAACCTTACTTATACTGAGTATAAGAGCAGGTCTCCACTGCCTATAGCATAGAGGCGAGAGTCAGTGCCTTTCCTTCCCCAGCGTTCAGTGGAACGTGAGGCACTCTTTATTGGCTTTCAGGCAATGGAAGGGGCTATTCCCACTACGCGCTAACTAGAAGAGCAGGAAAGAAAGATGTCATGTCAGTTTCTGCCCTTATTCGTCTCCAATGCATCCCTATTCATTCTCTGTGCGTCGGTGTGGCTATCTTCTCCTATTTATTTATTTTTTCCATTTTATTCTTTCAAAAAAAAGGCAAGGCTAAGCCATCCGCCCTTCATTGCAGGGGAAAAGGGGACACGGTTCCCAAGGGGTGGCTAGTTCTAGTAACAGAGACGGATACGGATAAGGTCCTTTTTCTGAGAGACCCGCTCTTGACTTTAATCATACCCACTAGTAAGCGCAGTGGATGCTCCTTCATACAGGGACAGAGAGGCGAGTGATGGGCACTACTCATCATAAGAAAGCAGTCATGCAGATAGAAACGGTAAAACAATGACTCTGACTAAGTAAAGAGATTAGGTTTTTTTATCATATATTTTCCATACCACAGCTCTAGACTTGCCCCTATTCAAACTATGTTTCATTCATACCACCCTTGTGGGTTGTTCGCAATTCACATGAAAGACCGGTTGAGTGCCTTGGCCCGGGTAGGTGGTGCTGAGTTCCGTGTCCTTGGCAGGCTCGACCATCGGAGATCCGTTCATTACGAACGTTTTTTCATGGACCAAGCTCCGACTTCCTTTTTAGCTTTGGCTCGGAAGAGGTCGAGATCTCCACCAACCAAGAAAATTGGGGAGTGCATAAAAAGCACCTCATTCATTGATGGGAGAGTCCCCACCGGTCAGCGATTTGGTTTTATGCATTACACAAGGTGGGTGGCACGGACGAGTACTAATTGAATTGGGTACGCGCCTAACTCAGCTAAGCTAATAAATGCTGCATAAGAGAGTGGGAGGCCGGCCCCCGCCCATCTGGAGGTGCACACCCTTTTAGGAACATATGCAAAGGGGTAAAGAGAGAAGTCAATGGAGAACTACCAAATCCAATGACTTTGATTTGTTCGTACCATTATGTCATCGATCACTGCTGGGTCGGTTGGTGAGTCACCCCAAAGCATCGAGAAAGGTCAAGCATATATGTTTTATGAAATGATCAGCGGTCTCATTTATGCTATGCCCTGCATCGTGTTCGTGTGTTTTTATTGAGCTTTCTTCACTTCAGCGCCATGCGCTTTGCTTCGTAGAAGAGAGAGACCGTTGTTTTGAGAGTGAAAAGCAAGCGCAAGCGATAGAAAGGATAGTCCCTCGCGCGTTCGCGCGAAACTACTATAAAAAAAATGGTGAGATCTTTAGTGAAAGAAGGACCAACGATGATCCTATCCTAAAGGAGAAGGAGGAGTCAGTCTTCTTTGAAGATCGAGGAACGGAGTTTCGGACAATTATGCCATTCGGAAGAAGTCTTCTAAAGAGGGAAAGCAGCCTTTTACGAGTAAGTGGAGAGGAAAGATCTCCAGAGATTCTTATCTCATTCCATTCCAGTGGCTCGACCAGTAACCAATGGCGAAAACTCAAAAATCAATGGTTTCCCGGTAGAACCCCATTTCGCCCAAGTTGTTGCGAAACCGGAAAAAAGAAGCGGTTTTTCGCACAGCTTGCTCATAGTGCAGGTCCCACTTGTATATTGTATTTGGCCGAAGAAGCATCGGACAGGTTGGAGTTCTTACCTTCTTGGGACTCCATGGACCAAGATCTGCTTTCATTATATGGGCAATATCGATCTACTTTAGTAGATCATATGGATGTAGAAAAAGCTTCTTTGATGAATTGGAAACATCTCTTTTCCATTTTTTTTTACCTAGTTCATATCTTTGTTTCGTGTGTTCCCGGGAGGAATTCGATCTCTTCCATCTCGGGATACCACCTAAATAACTGCTGCCAGAGAGTAAAATAGGTAGGGAAGAAAGAGTCTGAGGTCGGGTCGGACGACATACATCTTGGTTGGTTTCACCACCACTAGAGATTGGACATATATATTAATTAAAAAATAAAATATAAAGAAGAGATTCTTTATAATTAATAAAGAATTCGATATTAGTTAAATAGCTGCAAGACCAAAACAGGGTGCAAAAAACCGAAAGCCCTTCTCTTCTTTTAAGTTCCTCCCAGATACATGGCTTACATACCCGGCTCAACATTCTTGGAAAACAGTCGAATCGAGGGTCCGGAGGAGAATTGGCCATTCAATCTTGTAAACTCATTGAGACCGCAATTGGAAAAAGAGATACGAACGGAGAGGAATAACCAATCGATGAAAGAACATGAAACCATTCTGTTTCAATAGAGGTACGAGAAACGGTTGGGGGCAATGAAGTAGGTGAAGTGGTTGGATTTTGCGAGCTGTTCCAACCACAACCACTGCTGGATGTGATTCCAAGAGCCAAACGAGAATGAATACCACACAGAAGAGTAAAGACCAGGCTCCCTAATGGAATGTTTAACCGATCCATTCCGGATCGACCGAATTGGTACGGAAGTTGTAACATGGGAAAACCACAGAAAACACAACTTATTTGAATAACCCGGTGACCTACCATTTGTAGAAGTAGGATCTTTGGCAAGCAATAAGCACTTAAATAATACAATTCGAGTGTACCATCTTCTTTCTCATTTCGAGGAAAAGGTGCGGGAGGAAAAGAAAACAACGGAGGGATCCGAATCGGACCTAAATGGGAATGACATGAAAAGTCTTTTTCAAAACCTAGTATTAAGGGCGTTACGACGATATACGAGAGGAATGGAGAAAAACTCGTGATTGGTGTGGAGGGGAAGATCTTTTTATTATATAGTTCAAGAAAGAGTCGTCTCATTTCCTTACATTAGCAATGGAAGATAAATAAAAGTCAATATCTGTTGTTTTTTTCACTTCAAAGAAAGAGTAGAGCCAGTACAAGTCGAAAACAAATTTCCCTAGGACTGAAGTGCAGAATAAAAACTACCTACCATTGGCCATCCACTCGGTCTACCAGAATATGCGAATGATGGATGGCTCGGATCACCCGCTGATAGGGAGGGCTCTGCCGGGTTCCATGTTCCCTTATCTGAGTGACGTAGGATTCATAGATACGCGGCGCCATAAGCCCCCCCTCTTCCCGTGGTGTAGCTGCTGCAAATCACCTATTGAGTTACGAAAGGGAATCCACCCTTTCTTTTCACATGCACGAGTTTCGTCTTCCCTAGATCAGTAGTCCGCTAGTGGGCTTGGGGTCTTTCTGGATGAGCTTGAAGCTGAGGATTGTTTTAGGGCAGTATCCGGTGGAGAGGACTTCGGATACATGTCATTCCGGTCGGTGACTCCTTCTGTCAATGTCTTTATTTCTGTCACTGGCCAGGCTCTGAATGAAATAGAAATCCCGTTCGTTCACCCTCAGACTTGAAAACGACTAAGCTTTTTGCCTTGCGACTTACTTGCCTCTCTCACTCAAGATAAGGTCAGGTGATCCCTTTCTGTCTCCTTCTCAGTTAGGTCCAATAAGTCCCTTCCCTTTCTCCGATCAAGAAGCCCCCTGATCCCTTTCTTTGTCTTTCATCCTCCCTGAACAGAAAGAATAAGTAAGGCCCCGTTTTTTTCTAATAAAAAAAAGAAAGGGCGAAGCGCCCGTTTGAAGTGGCGAAGGCCATATAGTAAGAAAGAAAGTACGTTAAGGTTACGAAGTAAGGTCAGCTGGGAAAGCTCAGGTT